ATCGTGATCTGATAGATATATCAATCTATTATATATATAGAAATCTTATCGAGCTATAAATATTAATATAAATAGATTTTGTGTTCTGGAATTCCAAATTAAAGAAAGATGTTTAAAAGATTTCTTAACCCTTTCTATTTTCTATTATGTCTTATGTTGTGACTTCGAATAAACTTTTCTGTGGAAGAGGGGAATAGTAAATTTTTCCTATAAAATAACTAGGAACAAAAGATTTAATCCGAAATATCGACAGATTTTTTCGAAGTCCGAATAAATATGAAAATCAAAGAAAAGCGGATCCACTGTTCCAATTTCGTCTATATTGAATTTGAATATCAGAATAGTGAATATAGTCATGATTCAATGGGTTAGGTCCACTTACTTTTGCTTTTGTTCATTTATAATCTAATCTTTCCAATTGCTTTAATTAGAATAATGTAAAATAGAAAAAGGTTGGCGATTTAACAGTTAACTTATCATTATTCATTTTAATCTATTAATATAAACATTCAACTTTCTAACTATAATTACGATACAATAAATGTTAACTTTTGTAAATTGAATTGGAATTGAATTTTAGAATTCAAATTCATTAAATTTTCTAGTTTTTTTTATTGCAAATATCAACAATATCCCTATTTCTCCTTTAAATAAGAATACTTCCGCAGGGACTTCTGAACAAAGACCAAAGCCCCTTATCGGATTTGAACCGATGACTTACGCCTTACCATGGCGTTACTCTACCACTGAGTTAAAAGGGCCTATTTGACTCAATTTCTGACTGAGCCAGTCTAAGGATAAGATATATCTATGGAAATAGATTATAAATAAAATTTATGTAAAGTAAATATCTTAATAATAAATATATGGAGTAGACTTCCAGTCATAATAGTACATTCATAAACGAGAAATTGGATTTACCTAATGAATATAGGTAAAACTAGTGAATATAAGGAAAAAGGGTTTGTTTATTGATATTCAATTTGATAAATATCAATGCAATGAATTGTTTCAAAGCCAAACCTAATTAAATTGACCACCATCATAACGAAATTCATTTGATTGAATCCAGGGAACTACCAATTCAACATAGATCCAAGAAATTTCATCGAATCGCTGATGAAGAGATTCTACTTGTTCCCTGAACTCCCAAAAAATCGGAAAATTTCTTGCTCCTTATCCCTCTTACCCGATTTCGAGATTAAAAGTTTCCTGGTTTAGTGTGAGATAGAGATATGTCTATCTATCTTAACACTGAGTGAATTAATGAAAGCGAAAGTTTAACCCTCCTTTCTGGTTTTTTTTATGATCGGCCGGGCAAAAAATCCTTCCCTGAAAAGAAAAGGTTTTCCTATTTCTTTTTTCTATTCTATAATTGTAATTTTCTATTTTATTTTAGACTTTCCATTTTTTGTTTATTGTATTTATTTCTATTTTTACATTTATTTATATTCCATTTTTTTTATATATTTCTTATATTTGTAATTTCTTAGAATTTCTATTCTAATTGGAATAATTCTAATAATAATGGATTCTTACTATAACTAAAATATCTTGCTATAGCTATAATAAAATATAGAATGAGTAATGACGATTAGAATCAATGATTCATGAATACAAATGACGAATCCAAAAATTCTATCGAATCATGAAAGACGGAAAGATCTTTCAAATCTAGTCACACCGTTTCGTTATATTGACAATTTCAAAAAACTGTTCATACTATGAGCATAGTATGCTGACGGTCGAGTAAATGGGCCCCCATCGTCTAGTGGTTCAGGACATCTCTCTTTCAAGGAGGCAGCGGGGATTCGACTTCCCCTGGGGGTAGGGTATTACGAAAGGAAGTTGATCAGGGATTATTAATTAAGTACTAAGTTTGGAATTGATTCTTCCTGGGTCGATGCCCGAGCGGTTAATGGGGACGGACTGTAAATTCGTTGGCAACATGTCTACGCTGGTTCAAATCCAGCTCGGCCCAATAATTCACGGATCCCTTATGAAATGATATAACCCCTTTGTTCTCTCGAAATGTCCGATAGGGAAAAAAGTCCAATTTTCTGATATATCTCTACTGGTTATTTATTTAATCTGTTCCATTTTTTTTTCTTCATAAATTTTTTATCTGGATTCATATCAGCATTTGTAAGTATAAAGGCTAAGAAAAAAAATAATGTAAAAAAAAAGAGTCTTTTTTCATTGATTATCAATGGTTTTTGATTTGAAATAATGAAAAGATGACGAGTAATCCGTGCCCTTACCATTAAAGTGTATATTCATGTGGATATCACCACACGATGCGTGCTTCTGTTATAATGCAGAGATTCCAATCGAAAATCGAAATAGAAAATAGAAAGGGTTTGACCGAAATCACAAGAATATCTATGCTGTACTCTTTATTTCCTGGGGATTGTAGTTCAATTGGTCAGAGCACCGCCCTGTCAAGGCGGAAGCTGCGGGTTCGAGCCCCGTCAGTCCCGACAGATCCAAATCCAATGATCCAATAAAAAAATATATCAAATCATTCCTCTATTTTCTGCGAAAAGAGGACAAATAGCAAAATTACATTCCTAGGGAGAGTCTTTTCAAAAATAGAAACAAATACGGGAATTCTCATTTCTTCAATTAGAGACGATGGATGAAACATTTGTGAATTAGTACAATTTTTTCTAGAATCATATTCAGATTCCAATACACAAATCCCAGTAGCACATACACAAATGCAATTTTGATTTGTTTGTACAATACAAAATTAATTTAATTATTTTGATAAAATCTTTTGAATTTGAATCTGAAAAAGAGCTTCTTTTTTTGAACCCGATTTTTTGTTTTGTATAACGTCCGTCAATTATTAATTTGAATTTGAAACAATCTATCTCATTGCACACTAAAGTTTGATATATTCTATGCATCTTATTACTAATCCAAGGAAGTTTAATAAAATAAAGATAAACAAAAAGTCCCACCCTTCCTGAGAAAATGAATTGTTAAAGATTTCGGACAAAGAAAAAGCAAAAGTGAATTCGGTAGAATATTCAATCTTCTTTTACTGTACCGGGACTTGTCTTTCTCACACTTTTTTGTTTTCCAAAAAGACTAGATCATTAAAAAAAGAGTTTAGAACTTAACTTCCCCTTTTGAATTTCGTCTTTTTCGCCTTTCTTCTTTATTTGTTTGGATTTGTTTGTAACCAATATAAGTAAAAAGGCAGTTAGATAATACTTCGTCAGATGATTGTACAAGGAAGGAAGGCGATAGTTTTTTAGAAAAGGAAGAATGGAAAAGGAGGATAAATAGAAAGTAAAGAAATTCTCGAGTGAATCAAGAATTCGTTTTTGTATTCGGTATGGATAAACGCTCTTTCTATGTTATACTATTCAATTTTTGACGATGAATTGATTTGATAGCTCAGATATTGTTATTCATGATATTGATCTGATTCGGTATCATCGAGATAGAATTCATCTCATTAAATTTAGATGAATTTAGAGACGAAAGATTTATCATTTCTATGGGATTAAATCCCGAATTATTTCGAAATAAAAAAAACCAAACAATGAGATTATGGAAGTAAATATTCTCGCATTTATTGCTACTGCACTGTTTATTCTAGTTCCTACTGCCTTTTTACTTATAATATACGTAAAAACCGTGAGTCAAAGTGATTAATTTGAATGAAACTTGAATTTTGCGTTCTTAGTTAGTTCTTTTCAATATTTGGTTGAAGAAATAAAGTTTGCGTCTTAGACGAAACGAGCGAACTAGAATCAGCAGTATTCTATGAGACCCAATAGTATTGTAGAAATATTGTAGAAAGAAAGATATATATCTTTCTTTCTACAATACTATCTTTTTTATTATTCGAGTGTATTAGTGTATACAGTTATACTGTATAAAGATATAAACTTAATCTTAATATAGATGGATCTAGAATAGAATCTTCATATTCATATATTATTCATAGAATATGTTCCTCCGCTAGAATCGAATAAATTTTTGGAATGAAAATTTTGTTAATTCAATTTAAATAGTTCAATTAAAAAGTCTTTGCAAAACGATTTATAAAACAATTGATACAGTTTGATTTCTCAACTCAATTAGTAATACCCCTACAGTCCACTTCTTCCCCATACTACGAGTGAAAGGGAAAATGTAAAGACTACCATTAAAGCAGCCCAAGCGAGACTTACTATATCCATGTGAATTCTGTCCTCTAGCTCTATGAATATGAAGGAATTTTTCCATTATTGTTCACTAATAATAGTAAAATGGCTAGTGCAGAGTCAAAAAAAAGATTCTGTCCAATATCATTCATGAAACAATCCAAAAAATCCAATTAATTTTAAGATAAGAGATTCTTATTTGGTTGATAGTGGAATCGGTAAACATTAAGCACAAACAAAATACATAGGGACAGCCTTGGAAGTCTCAAGAGTCCTTCTCCTCTGCGTGTTTCCCAAATTTGACAAATTATATCAGCAAAATAGAATAAGGTATTTCGTGTCTTGACTAGGCGACACCCGGATTTGAACTGGGGAAAAAGGATTTGCAGTCCCCCGCCTTACCACTCGGCCATGCCGCCAAGTCGATACTAAACGTTTTTTTGTACTTGCATCTTGAATCCCGTTTTTCTTAATCCCTTTTTTTAGATTGAATCGATCTCTTTGATTCATTTTGTATAGTATCTCAAAACACATACTTTTAAAATTCAAATTCTTTACCCTTTCTATTGAAATTTGCTATTGAAATGAAAAACCAAATGTTTTTTCATTCACAAAAGCTCCAAAATTGGAACCATTAACTATTCACTGTCAATTCATCAACGATTCTTGGATTTTAGATTAAAATCCCCAATAATATATGAAAATGAAAATTAATATGTAACTAATCAGTATTGATTTTTCAATAATTTCAATAAAAAAAATTCTTCTTTATCTTAATTTCAATTATAACACTAATTCTAAGTGTATGTAAACCCCAGAACATGAATTCTTACACAG